TTGGAAGAAACTCCTTCCCTTTTTTCGGAAGATTTTTTGGAAAAAACTCCTTCCCTTTTTTCGGAAGATTTTTTGGAAGATTTTTCGGAAGATTTTTCGGAAGAAACTCCTTTCCTTTTTTCGGAAGAAAGGGAGGATCCGGACAAAATCGATGAAACGGAAAGGATCCGAGTGAATGGAAAGGACAAAACAAAGGATGAATTCCACTTTCACTTAACAGAAGAAGCTAAAGACCTCTTCTGGTTTGAAAAAACCCCTGTGAGTCTTCTTTTCGACTCTAAACGATGGAATCGCCCGTTGCGATATATAAAAAATTATCGATTCGAACATGCTGTAAGAAACGAAATGTCACAATATTTTTTTTATACATGTCAAAGTGATGGAAAACGAAGAATTTCTTTTACATATCCATCCAGTTTATCAGCTTTTTTTGAAATGCTACGACAAAAAATGTATTTTTATTTTTTTACAACAGAAAAATTCGTCTGTGATGAACTGGATAAATTCTTCTATGATGAACTGCACAATTATTATTGTTGGATTTATACCAACGAAAAAAAATGGAGGAGCCTAAGGAACGAGTTTAGGGATAGAATTGAAGCCCTAGACAGAGGATCTCCTTATCTGGATGTACTCGAAAAAAAGACTCGATTATGCAATAATAAAACTAAAGAAGAATACTTGCCTAAAATATATGATCCTCTCTTAAACGGATCCTATCGTGGAATAATTAAAAAATTTTTTTTACCTTCAATCCTAAATGAAATTGAAGTCAAAAATTCGATAGAGACAAATTTGATAAATAAACTCAATAAAGTTCATAGTATCCTTCTTTTTAGGGGTAAGGAACTTGATTTTGAAGAATTCTATCAGAAAGTGGAAGCGAAAGTAGCTATATTGGAAAAGAAATTGGTCCATCAAGTGGCCGATAAATTGGAAGATAAATTGGGAGAGACAATATATACATTGGATAAAAAATCAGTAGCAAGAGAATTGAGTCTTTTAATCGATGAATTTGCTGAAGAATCAATACCAAATTGGAAAGGACTTTCTTTATTTCCGGAACAAAGAGGAATTGATTCAGAAGATCCAGAAAAAGTTTTGAGATTTTTATTCGAAAAAGTCCTAATTGATCTCAGGATTCAAACAATATACGAGACAGCCATACTTCCTCCCATGGAAAACACAACCCGAAAAAAATCGATTGGAATAAAGAAAAAAGTCCCCCGATGGTCATACAAATTATTCAGCGAGGTAGAACAAATCGGAAAAACTGAAACAACGGAAGAGGGGGAAGAGTGGATAGTAGATCATCAAATTCGCTCGAGGAAAGCGAAACGTATAGTTCTTTTTACGCAGAGTCTAGCGAATACCGACCCTAGTATCAAAACTATGACGAAGCCTGATGAAATAGAAGAAGTGGATATGATAGATTATCCCTATGAAGCGGATTTTCGTCGAGACATAATCACTGGTTCTATGCGTGTTCAAAGACGTAAAACCCTTACGGGGAAAATGTTTCCCTTATATCCGTATTCCCCACTTTTTTTCGACAGAGTAGGATTTTCTTGGGATGTTCTTTTCGAACCATTCATATTATCAGTAATTGAGATTTCCGACCTAATACAAGACATTTTTAGAAAGGGTATAAAAGGAAGCGTAGCAAAAAGAATAAAGAGGTTGAAAAAAAAAAAAAAAATGTACATGGAGGAAAACAAAAGCTACGAAGAAATTCAAAAAGAAGTCAATGAAATGGAAAAGGGGCGGGACGGGCCGACGGAAATGGAACGAATAGACAGGACACAAGAAAAAAGATCAAACCTCTATGATGTCATTATTTATGCTCAGGCAATAAGAGCTTGTATTTTACTAATTCAGTCGAAGCTTCGAAAATCTATTGTATTACCTTCATTGATACTAGCTAAAAATATTGTCCGTTTCTTATTACGCCAAGAGTCCGAGTGGAAGCAGGATATAAGGGAGATGAATAGAGAAGTGCATCTTATATGCACCTATAAAGGTCTGCCAGTACTAGAAACAGGAAGAAACGGAATTTTTCCTCAAAACTGGGCCACAGAGGGTATACAAATAATGATAAGATTTCCTTTCCGTCTGAAACCTTGGCACCGATCTAAGATACGACCTTCTCGTCGGGATCCAAATCCAAAGCAGGAAAGTCTTGCTTCTTTTTTAACGATTTGGGGACTGGAAACTGACCGTCCTTTTGGTTCTCCTCTCGTAGGACTTGGTATTTTGTTTCGTTATTATTTTGGACCCCCTTTGAAAAAACTCCAAAAAGCAATTATAAAATGGAGTTTTCGAGCTCTAAAAAGTTTCAAAGAAAGAACAAAATTATTGTTTCTAAAGGTCCAAAAAGAACCAAAAAAATTGAGAGAGGATTCGAGTGAAATAAAAAAAGATTCTATAATCAATAATCAGATTATTCATGAATCATCCATTCAAACCCGATCTATGGATTGGACAAATTATTCACTGACAGAAATCAAAATTAAAGATCTGACTGATAGAACAAGCACAATCAGAAATCAAATAGAAAGAATTACAAAAGACAAGAAAAATGGATTTCGAACTCTAAAGATAAATATTAGTCCTAACAAAACAAGTTATGGTGCTCAAAAATTAGCATCACTAAAAAATTATTTTCAGATATTAAAAAGAAGAAATGATCGATTAATCCGTAAATCACATTATTTTATAAAATGGATCGTGGAAAGGGTATACACGGATATCCTTCTAGAGAGCTTTCCATATATCATTAATCATTTTACTAATAGTCTTTATAGGCCCATGATCATTATCAAACTTTTTCGTAAATTAAAAAAAAAAAAATTTTTTGATACAAAAGAGAAAAAGATAATTGAGCGTATTTCAACTATACAAAACAAACTTTCACCTTCTCATATTCGTCATAAGATTCAGACGAAGTCGGAGGTTTCTTTTAAATTATCCCTCGTGTCACAGGCCTATGTATTTTACAAATTATCACAAACCCAGGTTATTAACTTGTATAAGTTAAGATCTGTCCTTCAATATGACGGAGCGTCTTTATTTCTTAAGAATGAAATAAAAGATTATTTTCGAAGACAAGGAATAATTTCTTCCGAATTAAAGCATAAGAAACTTCAGAATTCTGGAATGAATCAATGGAAAAATTGGTTAAAGAGTCATTATCCATACGATTTATCTGGGCTAAAATGGTCTAAATTAGTACCGCAAAAATGGCGAAATAGAGTCAATCAACATTGTAGGGTTGAAAATAAAAATTTAACCAAACGGGATTCATCTGAAAGAGAGGAAAAGGTTTCGTTATTGCTAAATAAAAACGATCATTTTCAAAAAATGTCTAGATATGATCTTTTAGCATATCAATCGATTTTTTATGAAGATAAGAAGGACTCATATAATTACAACATACATAAACCGAAATTTGTTGATACGGGGGGGAGTATCCCTATTACTCATTTTATAAGAAAAGATTATTTTATGTATATAAAAAATCCAGATAGAAAATTTTTTGATACGAAAGGTCTTTTTTATCTCAAAATTCATAAAGATAAAGAAATCAATCCATCCAATCAAAAGGGTTTCTTTTCTTTTTTTGATTGGATGGGAATGAATGAAGAAAGACTAAATCGTCCTGTATCGAAGCCGATACCTTGGTTATTCCCACAATTTGAGTTATTTTTTAATGTATCTAAAATGAAACCCGGGTTTATACCAATTCATTCACTTCTTTTTCATTTTAATGAAGATGTTAGTCAAAATAAAAATATCACTAAAAATAAAAAGGGGGATCTTATACTATCAAATGAAAAAGAAAATAAATCTTTTGAATTAGAGAATCAAGAAGAAAAAAAAACCATAGGTCAAAGAGATCTCGCATCAGATGCCCAAAACCGAGGGAACCCTGAATCTGTTCTCTCAAATCAACAAAAATATATGGAAGAACTTTATACGAAATCAGATATTAAAATGGGTAGAACGAAAAATCAACCCAAAAGCATTTGGACTTGGGAAATAGACTTAAATGCGTTCATGAAAGGATCTTTTGCTTTGCAATTGAAATGGATGCTGAGTCCTTTGACTATGGAATTATTCGATTATGCGCTGTCCGTACTTGAATGGGAAAAGGAAAGCAGAATGACAACAAAGTTTGGTTTCGGCTTTATTAAGAAGGAGGAGTTAACTCTGGATCCAATGCTAATCCGGGATTTGAATCTTTCAAAAATCCTAAAAGAGGGAATATTTATTATCGAACCAGTTCGTATACCTGTAAAACATAATGTAGAATTTCTTATGTATCAAACCATAAGGATTTCTTTGGTTCATGAGATTAAACAAAAAAAGAATCAAAAAAGATACAGAGAAAATATGGATAAGAATCATTTTGAGGAATCGATTGCAAGACATCAAATGATGACGAAAAATGGAAACAAAAATCATTATGATTTGCTTGTTCCTGAAAATATTTTATCGTCTAGACGCCGTAGAGAACTGAGAATTCTAAGTTGTTTCAATTCAAGGAATAGTAATTGTGTGGATAAAAATGCAGTATTTTGCAATGGGAACAAGGTAAAAACCTGTGGTCAATTTTTGGATGAAAGCAAAGATCTTGATAGAGATAAAATGAAATTTATTAAATTAAAATTATTTCTTTGGCCCAATTATCGATTAGAAGATTTAGCTTGTATGAATCGCTATTGGTTTGATACTAATAATGGTAGTCGTTTCAGTATGTTAAGGATACATATGTATCCACGATTAAAAATTGATTGATGATACAATTGTCTTCCCCTACGATATATATATATCGGGTGGATAAATAGCTGCGCACATGCCTTGTCTTACATCCTTTTTTGATACATGAATACTAATTCAATGACGTATCAATTAGATCAGAAAATGAATCAATAAGGAAATTCGGATTGATTCTTGTGTATACCAGATCAAAATACCTCGCATTATTATTACTGATCAGTAAAATTCATATTCGTAAAATAAAAATAGTAAATTAAGAAAAAAATTGACGCAATACGAAATGAAATTATATATATTTATTTATGGATTTCTAAAGTTATGACAAAAAATTCACTCATGGAAGTTAGTTTGCAAGAAGAAAAGAAGGGATCTGTTACATTTCAAGTATTCTGTTTCACCAATAAGATACGGCGCCTTACTTCACATTTAGAATTACACAAAAAAGACTATTCATCGCAAAGAGGTCTACGAAAAATTTTGGGAAAACGTCAACGACTTCTGGCTTATTTTTCAAAAAAAGATGAAATAAGGTATAAAGAATTAATCAGCCAATTGAATATTCGAGCGATAAAAAAACGTTAATTTGTATAATTTTGTCTTTGATTTATTCGATCTTCAATTTTGATGAACTTCTTTTTGTTTTCAGCAATTCATGAAAGAATAAATATGTAAAAAACTTATGACTGGACCAGTTACAAGAAAAGATCTAATGATAGTCAATATGGGGCCTCACCACCCATCAATGCATGGCGTTCTTCGACTCATTGTTACTTTAGATGGTGAAGATGTTATTGATTGTGAACCAATAGTAGGTTATTTGCACAGAGGCATGGAAAAAATTGCGGAAAACCGAACAATTATACAATATTTGCCTTATGTAACCCGTTGGGATTATTTAGCTACTATGTTTACAGAAGCAATAACTATAAATGCACCAGAACAGTTAGGAAATATTCAAGTACCTAAAAGAGCTAGCTATATCCGAGTTATTATGTTGGAGTTGAGTCGGATAGCTTCTCATTTATTATGGCTAGGGCCTTTTATGGCGGATATTGGTGCACAGACCCCTTTCTTCTACATTTTCAGAGAAAGAGAGTTGATATATGATCTATTCGAAGCTGTCACTGGCATGAGAATGATGCATAATTTTTTTCGTATCGGAGGAGTCGCTGCCGATTTACCTTATGGCTGGATAGATAAATGCTTAGATTTTTGTGAGTATTTTTTAACAGCAATTGCTGAATATCAAAAGCTTATTACGCGAAATCCTATTTTTTTAGAACGAGTCGAAGGAGTGGGCATTATTAGCGGAGAAGAGGCAATAAATTGGGGGTTGTCAGGACCGATGTTACGAGCTTCCGGAATACAATGGGATCTTCGTAAAGTTGATCGTTATGAATGTTATGACGAATTGGATTGGGAAGTTCAATGGCAAAAGGAAGGCGATTCATTAGCTCGTTATTTAATCCGAATTGGCGAAATGGTGGAATCTGTAAAAATTATTCAGCAAGCTCTAGAAGGCATTCCGGGGGGGCCCTATGAGAATTTAGAAATCCGACGCTTTAATAGAGTAAAAGATACTGAGTGGAATAATTTTGAATATAGATTCATTAGTAAAAAGCCCGCCCCGACCTTTGAGTTATCGAGACAAGAACTTTATGTAAGAGTCGAAGCTCCAAAGGGAGAATTAGGAATTTATTTAATAGGAGATCAAAGTTCTTTTCCATGGAGATGGAAAATCCGCCCGCCCGGTTTTATCAATTTGCAAATTCTTCCTCAGTTAGTTAAAAGAATGAAATTGGCTGATATTATGACAATACTAGGTAGCATAGATATCATTATGGGAGAAATTGATCGTTGAAATGATAATTGAGACAACAGGAGTACAAGCTATCAATTCTTTTTCCATATTGGAATCCTTAAAAGAAGTCTATGGAACTATATGGATGCTTGTACCTATTTTGATTCTTATTTTGGGAATAACAATAGGTGTACTAGTAATTGTGTGGTTAGAAAGAGAAATATCCGCAGCAATACAACAACGTATTGGACCTGAATATGCCGGCCCCCTGGGAATTCTTCAAGCTCTAGCAGATGGAACAAAACTACTTTTCAAAGAAAACCTTCTTCCAGCAAGAGGGGATAAGAGTTTATTTAGTGTTGGGCCCTCCATAGCAGTCATATCGATTTTACTAAGTTATTCGGTAATTCCTTTTAGCAATCGGCTTATTTTAGTCGATCTCAGCAATGGCGTTTTCTTATGGATCGCCATTTCAAGTATTGCTCCCATTGGGCTTCTTATGTCAGGATATGGATCAAATAATAAATATTCCTTTTTAGGCGGTCTACGGGCTGCTGCCCAATCTATTAGTTATGAAATACCATTAACTCTATGCGTGTTATCAATATCTCTACGTGTGATTCGGTGAGGCATAAATTTCCACAAATTTTTCTTTCGAGAGCTTTCTAAGAATGAACTAAAATACATTAAATTAAATAGAGAACTTTCTTTTTTTTTTCAACCTTCGGATTGATGAACTAAACCAGATAGTTAGATGAGTGAAAGAAAACAGCTTCAAAATTCGCAGTAAAAAGATTAAGTCTCATTTCCTGTGTACAAGAATTATGCCAAAGTAAATATAAGTAAATAGAAGCAGTAAAGAAAACCTATTTACCCCAAGACTGATGGATTAGTTATCATGACTTGAAGCGGGTTAAACAGATTCATCCTTTGGAGTTCGTGCTATCGTTTATATGTATTACTATATATGACATGATACGAACTGTCGAAAAGATTGAGCAAAATTGAGTGGATGGTTAGGAACACCAAGATACACAAAGGGTTAGTAATAGAGACTTTCTAAGTTATATAAGTTATCGAAAAAATTCCACATAAACGAAATAGTAATTGGGGCTTTAAATTAGTAGAAACGATCAAGTAGTACTCCCCCAAATTCCGATCCAGAGTATATTGCTATCCACTGATAAAATGAATGACTATCAGGAACGAATTAATCCTTTACTTCCTTTTTTTGCTAAATAAAGGAATAAAAAATAGAAAGAATCCAATTGTAAAATTTCTGATTATTCCTATAACTCTATTAAGTAAGAAAACTACATTTCATGTCAATTTTTTTTGTAATCAAAAAGGCTAGGGTCAAATATCTATTAATATTTCTAAAAAGAATATTTTCTAAAGGGTTTAAGGCTCAAAAAAACGTAAAATGTATAAAATGAAAATTTCTAATATATATAAATTAAAATAAAAAAGTAAAGGATGAGATCAATTCAGAAGCCCTTTAGTATAGCAGACAGAATTCCATTGGTCTAATTAGGGACCTTTCGATCACTTGTGACTCTATCTATCCTACAATAATATCAAGATTAAAGAATATCGAAGCAGTCTTTAGATTTACGCGAGACCCTTGAGGAGCCGTATGAGGTGAAAATCTCATGTACGGTTCTGTAATAGCGATGATAAATGAGATCTTATCACCGACTAGAATTATCTAATAGTTTAAGTACAGTTGATATAGTTGAAGCACAGTCCAAATATGGTTTGTGGGGATGGAATTTGTGGCGTCAACCTATAGGATTTCTAGTTTTTATAATTTCTTCTCTAGCCGAATGTGAAAGATTGCCCTTTGATTTACCGGAAGCAGAAGAAGAATTAGTAGCAGGTTATCAAACAGAATATTCAGGTATTAAATTTGGTTTATTTTATGTTGCTTCCTATCTAAATCTACTCGTTTCTTCATTATTTGTAACAGTTCTTTACTTGGGAGGCTGGAATTTCTCTATTCCGTACATATTTGTTACTGACCTTTTTGGAATAAATGCAAGCGATGGAGTCTTTGAAACAACAATTGGTATTTTCATTACACTAGCGAAAACTTTTTTGTTCTTGTTCATTTCTATCACAACAAGATGGACCTTACCGAGACTGAGAATGGACCAATTATTAAATCTTGGATGGAAATTTCTTTTACCTATTTCTTTAGGTAATTTATTATTAACAACTTCTTCCCAACTCCTTTCACTATAATAATATATATAATAAATATAAGTAAAATCGAATCTTTTCTATTCACTAGTAATTAGATTAATAACCTGTTCCAAACAAGAAAAAGAAACAAACAAAAAATTTTTATCGAAATTTAGGATATGTTCCCTATGGTAACTGGGTTCCTGAATTATGGTCAACAAACGGTACGAGCAGCTAGGTACATTGGTCAAGGTTTTCTGATTACCTTATCCCATGCGAATCGGTTACCTGTAACTATTCAATACCCTTATGAAAAATTGATTACATCAGAACGCTTTCGTGGCCGAATCCACTTTGAATTCGATAAATGCATTGCTTGTGAGGTATGTGTTCGTGTATGCCCTATAGATCTACCTGTTGTAGATTGGAAATTGGAAACTGATATTCGAAAGAAACGACTGCTTAATTATAGTATTGATTTCGGAATCTGTATATTTTGTGGTAACTGCGTTGAGTATTGTCCGACAAATTGTTTATCTATGACTGAAGAATATGAGCTTTCTACGTATGATCGTCATGAATTAAATTATAATCAAATTGCCTTAGGACGTTTACCAATATCAATAATTGACGATTACACAATTCGAACTATCTTAAATTGGCCTCAATTCAATCAAAAAGAAATATCTTGAGAAAGTAAAAAGTTTTTTTATTACAAAGGTTGTTATATAAATTTAACCTATTTTTTCTTTGTGAATAACGAAACTTAAAATAACACCTATTGATCTGATTAGGTCATGAAAATTTCAGATTTACTTGGGATTTTTTCTGTAATGATTTCAACTAGATTCGAACTATCCTGTTAGATAAGGAATTCAATTTGTACACTAACTATCCCTACATTAATTCGCATCCATTAGAATCGCATCCAATTCGGAATGTGTATTAAGGCAATCAACTTAACTTATTTTATCCTGGTCAGTTCAATAAGATCATGAAAGAGTCTGATTTTTTATATCTTTTTTTCATAGAATGGATTTACCTGGACCAATACACGATTTTCTTTTAGTCTTTTTGGGATCAGGTCTTATATTAGGAGGCCTCGGGGTGGTATTATTTACCAATCCCATTTTTTCTGCTTTTTCGTTAGGATTGGTTCTTGTTTGTGTATCTTTATTCTATATTTTAGCAAACTCTCAATTTGTAGCTTCTGCACAACTCCTTATTTACGTAGGAGCTATAAATGTTTTAATCATATTTGCTGTAATGTTCATCAACGGGTTAGAATATGACCAAAATTTCCGCCTTTGGACTCTTGGAGACGGAATTACTTTGTTAATTTGTACCAGTATTTTTGTTTTATTAATTACTACTATTCTAAATACATCGTGGTACGGAATTATTTGGACTACAAAATTAAACCAGATTATAGAACAGGATTTGATAAATAATAGTCAACAAATTGGTATTCATTTATCAACAGATTTTTTTCTCCCATTTGAACTCATTTCGATAATTCTTTTAGTTGCGTTGATCGGTGCAATTGCCGTGGCCCGCCAATAAGATTAAAAATCTTTCAAATTAAACGCGTCACTCCAAATCAAACTTGATTCTTTTTCTCTTTTTTCATATCTATTTCTGTTCAAGTCAAATAGAATTGATGTATAATATAAAATATGAATGTCAATCTATTACGAAAATATTTCTTTGCTCTGTATTTGTTTGGTATATTCGAGTGAATGTTATTTTTTTCATATTGAACTGAATCAAGATTGATAAGGAGTTGCTCAATGATGCTCGAACATGTACTTGTTTTGAGTGCCTATTTATTTTCTATCGGTATCTATGGATTAATCACAAGCCGAAATTTAGTTAGAGCTCTTATGTGTCTTGAACTTATATTGAATGCGGTTAATCTGAATTTTGTAACGTTTTCTGATTTTTTTGATAGTCGTCAACTAAAAGGAAATATTTTCTCCATCTTTGTTATAGCTATTGCAGCCGCTGAAGCAGCTATTGGACTGGCTATTGTTTCCGCAATTTATCGTAACAGAAAATCAACTCGTATTAATCAAGCGAATTTGTTGAATAAGTAGTATTAATATTATAGAAATTTGAAGAGTTATAAATTCAAATTAGATTTGAGATTCTCAAATCTATAGATATAGAATCTCCAAAATCTAAAAAAGCAAAGTATTTTTGACCTCCTTTCTAAACCAACACAGAAATAAGTTAATTCGACAAGTTCTGGTGAATCATCGATTCGTCTGGTCTTTGCATATGTAATTCGTTTACATACAATACAGGGTTATACTAGATCGAAACTAACGAGATTAAAAAAAAGTATAGATCCAATGTCACATTCAGTAAAGATTTATGATACATGTATAGGATGTACTCAATGTGTCCGAGCCTGCCCCACAGATGTATTAGAAATGATACCTTGGGACGGGTGTAAAGCTAAACAAATAGCTTCCGCCCCAAGAACAGAGGACTGTGTTGGTTGTAAGAGATGTGAATCCGCATGTCCAACCGATTTTTTGAGTGTTCGAGTTTATTTATGGCATGAAACAACTCGTAGTATGGGTCTAGCTTATTGATACGTTCCAGAAAATTCCACTTTAATCTTTTGTTTACCGACAAAAACCCGCGCTCGAAATAAAGAATATATATCTTATTTTGTTCTTATTCGAGTACGGGTTTTTTAGTCCAAGTGTATTTTGTCTTTACCACGAATTTTTTTCCTTGGTTAACCTTAATTGTAGTTTTACCCATATTTGCGAGTTTATTACTATTTTTCCTCCCCCATAGGGGTAATAAGGTAATTCGATGGTATACTATGTGTATATGTATATTAGAATTCCTCTTAACAATCTATGTATTCTGTTATCATTTCCAACCAGACGACCCATTAATACAATTGGCTGAAGATTATAACTGGATTCGCTTTTTTGATTTCCACTGGAGATTGGGAATTGATGGGCTTTCTATAGGACCCGTTTTACTCACTGGATTCATCACGACTTTAGCGACTTTAGCAGCTTGGCCGGTTACTCGGGATTCCCGATTATTCCATTTCTTGATGTTAGCAATGTATAGCGGTCAAATAGGATTATTTTCTTCTCGAGACCTTTTACTTTTTTTTCTAATGTGGGAATTAGAATTAATTCCCGTTTATCTACTTTTATCCATATGGGGAGGAAAGAAACGTCTATACTCAGCTACAAAGTTTATTTTGTACACTGCAGGGGGTTCCGTTTTTTTATTACTGGGAGTTTTGGGTATCGGGTTATATGGTTCTAATGAACCAACATTAAATTTTGAAACATTAGCTAACCAATCGTATCCGGTGGGATTGGAAATAATATTCTATATTGGATTCCTTATTGCTTTTGCTGTAAAATCGCCGATTATACCTCTACATACATGGTTGCCAGATACCCATGGAGAAGCACATTATAGTACTTGTATGCTTTTAGCTGGAATCCTATTAAAAATGGGAGCATATGGGTTGGTTCGGATCAATATGGAATTATTACCTCACGCGCATTCTTTTTTTTCTCCTTGGTTGATGATAGTGGGTACAATGCAAATAATCTATGCAGCTTCAGCATCTCCGGGGCAGCGTAATTTAAAAAAAAGAATAGCATATTCCTCTGTATCTCATATGGGTTTCATAATTATAGGAATTAGTTCTATAACTGATACGGGATTCAACGGGGCCATTTTACAAATAATCTCTCATGGATTTATTGGTGCTGCTCTTTTTTTCCTAGCAGGAACGAGTTATGATAGAATACGTCTTGTTTATCTCGACGAAATTGGCGGAATAGCCATTTCAATGCCAAAAATATTCACACTTTTCAGTACTTTTTCGATGGCTTCCCTGGCGTTACCGGGCATGAGCGGTTTTTTTGCCGAATTAATAGTCTTTTTTGGAATAATCACCAGCCAAAAAATTTTTTTCATGTCAAAAGTCCTAATTACTTTTGGCATGGCAATTGGAATGATATTAACTCCTATTTATTTATTATCTATGTTACGCCAAATGTTCTATGGATACAAGTTATTAAATAATGCAACCTCTTCGTTTTTTGATTCCGGTCCGCGAGAGTTATTTGTTTCACTCGTTATCTTTCTACCAGTAATAGGTATTGGCATTTACCCAGATTTCGTTCTCTCACTATCAGTTGAAAAGGTAGAAGTTGTTCTATCCAATTTTTTTTATAGATAGTTTTCATTTGAAACTTTTTTTATGTAAGACAAAAACGAATTAATTAGAATTTAAATCGGACAGTTTGACGTTTGTGAGAACCATTTGAATCACTGTATTACTCGATTGAAATGGTTCTCGACGAGACTTGCTTTTATATATGGGATATACCGCGTCCTGGAGTTGTACTTGTCAGGTTGGGTCCTTTCTTCAATTTAGGTGCTTTTTAGTAGAAATGAACCATAACTATGTAATCCGATTCCTAATAAATTGACCCCAAAATAGCATATCCAAATAATAAGAAATCCTAGAGAAGCCACAATTGCAGAATTTTCACTTTTCAAATTTATATTTGTTTTAATATGTAAATAAATTGCAAATACGGTCCAAGTAATAAAAGCCCACGTTTCCTTTGGGTCCCAATTCCAATATGAACCCCAAGCTTCATTAGCCCATACTGCTCCTGAAAGAATACCTATGGTTAAAAAGAGAAATCCTAAACTAATAACACGGGAACTCCAATGATCGAATTGTTCAATTAACTGGTACCTATAAAAATTCCTAAGAGAAAAGAGATAGGTATTTTGTAAAATATTGTTTTCTTCGTTGATGTATTGGATCTTCCCAAAGAACAAAGACTCGTTTAATAAAAATTTTTTTTTACCAACAAGGCTTATATTGTTTTGAAATGTAATGACTAGAAGGGCTACTGATAATAATGATCCGCATAAAAGGGCGGCATAGGCCAATATCATCATACTTACATGCATCATTAACCACTGGGATTGAAGAGCAGGTACTAATATTGTCGATTGCTTCATTTGAGCTAAAAAGCCCGAAGTAGCAAAGCCTTGGGTAAAAATAGCGCCGGATGCTGTTATTGCATTTACAATTTTTTTAAGGTTTTTAAAATAAGGAATCATATGAATAATATAAAAACTCCACGAAAGGAAGATTAATGATTCATATAAATCACTTAACGGGAAATGCCCTGAAAAAAGCCAACGAATACCTAATAATCCTGTTATACAGGAAAAACTAAGTAACATCCCCTTTTCTAATGAATCGTTTAGTTCTACTATTTCGTTGACTACTAAAGTTATTAAATGAATTGTAATTACAATTGAAACGAGCGAAAAGGAAATATGATTGAAAAGGTGCTCCAAAGTAAAAAATATCATAAGAATATCATAAGAATATAGATATAAAGAAAAGAGATCCCTCAATTCCAAATCGTGAAATAGAAATTAAGAATGAAAGTCATTTTGTTGTTATTATTCTTTTTTCTAGGACTATTTAATTAGCTTTTAGAATTTGGAAAAGACTGTGCCGCTACTCGGACTCGAACCGAGACGCTCTAGCACTGCTTCCTAAGAGCAGCGTGTCTACCAATTTCACCATAGCGGCTTGTTTGAAATCATAATAGCCTTTTTCTCTGTAATCGTCGAGATTGAAAGAGTGATTCCAACGGCTCTTTTTTTATAAAACATTCCAAATTTTTTCTAAGGAATAGGAATATATACAATAGCATTTTTGAGAAAGTTCTAAAGATATATTTTTCTTTTCCAAGAAAAAATCTTCGTACATAATATCCCACAAAATTTAGATTGAAAAAAAAACTTATTTATTTTTTTATTGGAATAGAAATAAAAAAAGTAAACATAAAAAAAATATAGAAAAATTCAGAAAGATAATGAATCCAGGAGGGAAAGGTTTTAATAAAATGAATTCTATTATCTATTAAGGATCCCTTTTTGTCTAAAGATTTTTTGGTTCTTCCATAGATCTAAAACAAACTTTAATTTTCTATTGGCTATTGGGACCGGACGGTTGATGGGGAAAGTAAGAATCCCCATCCCATAAATGATAAAATATACTCAAAAATACTAAAAGAAGGGTAGTGAAATCCTCTAGTTTTCAAACAAAAAAGTATCGTATAAAGTAGGTTTACATATCATAATAGAGAAGCAGGATCTATTTCATGTTGATTAATTCAACAAAAAATAAATGATTGCTTTTTTCGACTTTTTTTTTAGGAATAGAAATACTAAAGGAAATTTTGTAGAAGTTTTTTTGAATCAGATCAATTCAGATTATTCTAAGATTTGATTACTTATTTTTCGTATAAAAAAACTTTTCGAAGTCCCGGTAGAAAGAGATTTTGCTAATGCAAAGGCTTTTAATGCTGCTGAATATCCTTTTCTTTTCCAAAAATTTTTACGAATACGCTTTTTGGAAATTGAAGTACGCTTTTTTGGAACTGCCATTCAAAAATGAATAAATAGGTTATTCACTGTTCTAGTTGGATGTGAAAGACATCTAGTATTCAAAGCAAAGGAATCTTTCTATCCTATTTTTTTAGTTATAGGTCTTTTTTTTTTATTCTAAGTCTAAGTTTTTTTATAAAATATCTCAAAAAATTTGGAAATATATGAAAATAACCTAGCAGATTATGAGAGACTCCCCTTGGTCTTATTCCAATTTCTATTTATCGAATACGATGTACCATAAGAAAATCAATAAGCAAATTTTAGACTTCTATTTCTGTTTATTTTTGTTATGTGACTTTTCTTTTTTTATTGAAACGAGACTCGTTATTTAGTTAGAGTAGACATGATTTGATATGCTTTTATCAATTTTTTAGTTTTATTTTATGTAAAGTCGAAAGTAAAGTAAAGTCTTGGCTAGCATAGAAAAAGAGAAATATGCTTTATTGTTATTGAAAATTGAAATAGAAGACAATCGACCAAAGTGTTTTTTTGCAGAGAACTAATAACTTAACCGATTCCGAATAAAAAAATTAAAAGAGTTTCGAGTTTTTAACTTAAATTAGATTATGAATATGAGTAGATCTTGTGATTCATATCAGTATCAGACTTACGTACTTTTTGTCTAATTTTTGATCTTTTTTCTATTTATAGGTTTATCAAAAGAATAATGAATGGTATCAATTTTGGATATTTTCCATATTCATAGGTTAATTAATAGCTAAGTATTTACTTTCACTAAAAACTATTCGGTTATTTGACCAATTAGAACTTCTTGAGTTGAATATTAATAAATATAAAAATGCTTATTCTAAGAATTTCGCTTTTAAAAAGAAAAAAATTCTATTATCACATATCTTAATTTTTTTATTGACCTCCTTCGAAAGAGGTAAAAGTCGGGAAATCGAAAATCAAATTTTATTTTTTATGGAACATATCTACCAAAATGCATGGATCATACCTTTTATTCCACTTACAGTTCCTTTGTTAATCGGAGCGGGACTTCTTCTTTTTCCGAAGACAACAAAAAATCTTAGACGTATGTGGGCTTTTCCTAGTATTTTGTTGTTAACTATAGTTATGATTTTTTCAATTAAATTATCTATTAATCAAATAAATAGCAGTTCGAGCTATCAAGCTGTATGGTCTTGGACCATCAATAATGATTTTTCTTTAGAGTTCGGTTACTTGGTTGATCCGCTTACTTCTATTATGTTAATGTTAATTACTACTGTTGGGATTCTAGTTCTTATTTATAGTGACAATTATATGTGTCATGATCAAGGATATTTGAGATTCTTTGCTTATCTTAGTTTTTTCAATACTTCTATGCTTGGCTTAGTTACTAGTTCAAATTTAATACAAATTTATATTTTTTGGGAATTAGTTGGAATGTGTTCATATCTATTAATTGGTTTTTGGTTTACACGACCTGCTGCAGCAAATGCTTGTCAAAAAGCATTTGTAACTAATCGTGTAGGGGATTTTGGTTTATTATTAGGCATTTTAGGTCTTTATTGGCTAACAGGCAGTTTCGAATTTCACGATTTGTTCGAAATATTCAATACCGTGATTTATAATAATGAAGCCCATTTTTTAGTTGGAACTGTATGTACTTTCTTATTATTTTCTGGTGCAATTGCCAAATCCGCCCAATTTCCTCTTCATGTATGGTTACCGGATGCTATGGAGGGACCTACTCCTATTTCGGCTCTTATACATGCTGCTACGATGGTAGCTGCGGGGATTTTTCTTGTCGCTCGCCTTTTTCCTCTTTTGATAGCCATTCCAGCCATACTAAATCTAATCGCTTTAATAGGTATAATAACAGTACTTTTAGGAGCTACTTTAGCTCTTGCCCAAAAAGACATTAAGAGAAGTTTAGCTTATTCTACAATGTCTCAATTGGGATATATGATGTTAGCTCTAGGTATGGGGTCTTATCGAGCTGCTTTATTCCATTTGATCACGCATGCTTACTCAAAAGCATTGTTGTTTTTAGGATCTGGATCTATTATTCATTCTATGGAAGCGATTGTTGGGTATTCTCCAGATAAAAGTCAGAATATGGTTTTTATGGGAGGTTTAAAAAAACATGTGCCAATCACAAAAACTGCTTTTTTTGTAGGTACACTTTCTCTTTCTGGTATTCCGCCTCTTGCTTGTTTTTGGTCCAAAGATGAAATTCTTAATGATACTTGGTTGTATTCACCAACTTTCGCAATTATAGCCTGGGCTACAGCAGGATTAACTGCATTTTATATGTTTCGCATCTATTTACTTATGTTTGAGGGTCATTTAAACGTTCATTTTCAAAATTACAACGGAAAAAAAAGTAGCTCCTTCTATTCAATATCTTTATGGGGTCAAGATGGACTGAAATTCATTAACAACAATTTTCGTTTAGTAACTTTGTTACCAATAAAAAATAACGAAAGTTTTTCTAAGAATTTACACGAAAATAGAAAAAAACCAATACGATCCTTTATTTTTATTAAAAATAGTGACAATAAAAAAATTGCACCGTATCCTCATGAATCGGATAATACTATGTTATTCCCTCTGCTTATATTAATTTTTTTTACTTTGTTCATTGGATTCCTAGGAATTCCTTTCCCTTTCAATCAAGAAGGCATAGGTTTGGATATATTGTCCAAATGGTTAACCCCATCTATAACTCTTTTACATCAAAAATTGAATAATGAAAATTTTTTTGATTGGTCTGAATTTGTGTTAAACGCAACCCTTTCGGTTAGTATAGCTTATTCTGGAATAGTTATAGCGTCTTTTTTCTATAAACCTATTTATTCGTCGTTACAAAATTTTGCCTTAATTAATTTTTTTGCCAAAAGGTATCTAAATAGGATTTTTTCGGACCAAATTCAAAATGTAATATATGATTGGTCCCATCATCGTGGTTACATAGATGCTTTTTATACAACATATGTAATTCGCAGTGTACGAGGGTTGTCCCAACTAGTTAATTTTTTTGATAGGCGGGTAATTGATGGAATTCCAAATGGATTGGGTGTTGCAAGTTTTTTTCTAGGAGAAGGTCTCAAGTCTGTAGGCGGGGGACGCATTTCTTCTTACCTTTTTTTGTATTTATTCTATGCGTCAATTTTTTTCTTAATTTACTATTTTTATTTTACGAATATGAATTTTACTGATCAGTAATAATAATGCGAGGTATTTTGATCTGGTATACACAAGAATCAATCCGAATTTCCTTATTGATTCATTTTCTGATCTAATTGATACGTCATTGAATTAGTATTCATGTATCAAAAAAGGATGTAAGACAAGGCATGTGCGCAGCTATTTATCCACCCGATATATATATATCGTAGGGGAAGACAATTGTATCATCAATCAATTTTTAATCGTGGATACATATGTATCCTTAACATACTGAAACGACTACCATTATTAGTATCAAACCAATAGCGATTCATACAAGCTAAATCTTCTAATCGATAATTGGGCCAAAGAAATAATTTTAATTTAATAAATTTCATTTTATCTCTATCAAGATCTTTGCTTTCATCCAAAAATTGACCACAGGTTTTTACCTTGTTCCCATTGCAAAATACTGCATTTTTATCCACACAATTACTATTCCTTGAATTGAAACAACTTAGAATTCTCAGTTCTCTACGGCGTCTAGACGATAAAATATTTTCAGGAACAAGCAAATCATAATGATTTTTGTTTCCATTTTTCGTCATCATTTGATGTCTTGCAATCGATTCCTCAAAATGATTCTTATCCATATTTTCTCTGTATCTTTTTTGATTCTTTTTTTGTTTAATCTCATGAACCAAAGAAATCCTTATGGTTTGATACATAAGAAATTCTACATTATGTTTTACAGGTATACGAACTGGTTCGATAATAAATATTCCCTCTTTTAGGATTTTTGAAAGATTCAAATCCCGGATTAGCATTGGATCCAGAGTTAACTCCTCCTTCTTAATAAAGCCGAAACCAAACTTTGTTGTCATTCTGCTTTCCTTTTCCCATTCAAGTACGGACAGCGCATAATCGAATAATTCCATAGTCAAAGGACTCAGCATCCATTTCAATTGCAAAGCAAAAGATCCTTTCATGAACGCATTTAAGTCTATTTCCCAAGTCCAAATGCTTTTGGGTTGATTTTTCGTTCTACCCATTTTAATATCTGATTTCGTATAAAGTTCTTCCATATATTTTTGTTGATTTGAGAGAACAGATTCAGGGTTCCCTCGGTTTTGGGCATCTGATGCGAGATCTCTTTGACCTATGGTTTTTTTTTCTTCTTGATTCTCTAATTCAAAAGATTTATTTTCTTTTTCATTTGATAGTATAAGATCCCCCTTTTTATTTTTAGTGATATTTTTATTTTGACTAACATCTTCATTAAAATGAAAAAGAAGTGAATGAATTGGTATAAACCCGGGTTTCATTTTAGATACATTAAAAAATAACTCAAATTGTGGGAATAACCAAGGTATCGGCTTCGATACAGGACGATTTAGTCTTTCTTCATTCATTCCCATCCAATCAAAAAAAGAAAAGAAACCCTTTTGATTGGATGGATTGATTTCTTTATCTTTATGAATTTTGAGATAAAAAAGACCTTTCGTATCAAAAAATTTTCTATCTGGATTTTTTATATACATAAAATAATCTTTTCTTATAAAATGAGTAATAGGGATACTCCCCCCCGTATCAACAAATTTCGGTTTATGTATGTTGTAATTATATGAGTCCTTCTTATCTTCATAAAAAATCGATTGATATGCTAAAAGATCATATCTAGACATTTTTTGAAAATGATCGTTTTTATTTAGCAATAACGAAACCTTTTCCTCTCTTTCAGATGAATCCCGTTTGGTTAAATTTTTATTTTCAACCCTACAATGTTGATTGACTCTATTTCGCCATTTTTGCGGTACTAATTTAGACCATTTTAGCCCAGATAAATCGTATGGATAATGACTCTTTAACCAATTTTTCCATTGATTCATTCCAGAATTCTGAAGTTTCTTATGCTTTAATTCGGAAGAAATTATTCCTTGTCTTCGAAAATAATCTTTTATTTCATTCTTAAGAAATAAAGACGCTCCGTCATATTGAAGGACAGATCTTAACTTATACAAGTTAATAACCTGGGTTTGTGATAATTTGTAAAATACATAGGCCTGTGACACGAGGGATAATTTAAAAGAAACCTCCGACTTCGTCTGAATCTTATGACGAATATGAGAAGGTGAAAGTTTGTTTTGTATAGTTGAAATACGCTCAATTATCTTTTTCTCTTTTGTATCAAAAAATTTTTTTTTTTTTAATTTACGAAAAAGTTTGATAATGATCATGGGCCTATAAAGACTATTAGTAAAATGATTAATGATATATGGAAAGCTCTCTAGAAGGATATCCGTGTATACCCTTTCCACGATCCATTTTATAAAATAATGTGATTTACGGATTAATCGATCATTTCTTCTTTTTAATATCTGAAAATAATTTTTTAGTGATGCTAATTTTTGAGCACCATAACTTGTTTTGTTAGGACTAATATTTATCTTTAGAGTTCGAAATCCATTTTTCTTGTCTTTTGTAATTCTTTCTATTTGATTTCTGATTGTGCTTGTTCTATCAGTCAGATCTTTAATTTTGATTTCTGTCAGTGAATAATTTGTCCAATCCATAGATCGGGTTTGAATGGATGATTCATGAATAATCTGATTATTGATTATAGAATCTTTTTTTATTTCACTCGAATCCTCTCTCAATTTTTTTGGTTCTTTTTGGACCTTTAGAAACAATAATTTTGTTCTTTCTTTGAAACTTTTTAGAGCTCGAAAACTCCATTTTATAATTGCTTTTTGGAGTTTTTTCAAAGGGGGTCCAAAATAATAACGAAACAAAATACCAAGTCCTACGAGAGGAGAACCAAAAGGACGGTCAGTTTCCAGTCCCCAAATCGTTAAAAAAGAAGCAAGACTTTCCTGCTTTGGATTTGGATCCCGACGAGAAGGTCGTATCTTAGATCGGTGCCAAGGTTTCAGACGGAAAGGAAATCTTATCATTATTTGTATACCCTCTGTGGCCCAGTTTTGAGGAAAAATTCCGTTTCTTCCTGTTTCTAGTACTGGCAGACCTTTATAGGTGCATATAAGATGCACTTCTCTATTCATCTCCCTTATATCCTGCTTCCACTCGGACTCTTGGCGTAATAAGAAACGGACAATATTTTTAGCTAGTATCAATGAAGGTAATACAATAGATTTTCGAAGCTTCGACTGAATTAGTAAAATACAAGCTCTTATTGCCTGAGCATAAATAATGACATCATAGAGGTTTGATCTTTTTTCTTGTGTCCTGTCTATTCGTTCCATTTCCGTCGGCCCGTCCCGCCCCTTTTCCATTTCATTGACTTCTTTTTGAATTTCTTCGTAGCTTTTGTTTTCCTCCATGTACATTTTTTTTTTTTTTTTCAACCTCTTTATTCTTTTTGCTACGCTTCCTTTTATACCCTTTCTAAAAATGTCTTGTATTAGGTCGGAAATCTCAATTACTGATAATATGAATGGTTCGAAAAGAACATCCCAAGAAAATCCTACTCTGTCGAAAAAAAGTGGGGAATACGGATATAAGGGAAACATTTTCCCCGTAAGGGTTTTACGTCTTTGAACACGCATAGAACCAGTGATTATGTCTCGACGAAAATCCGCTTCATAGGGATAATCTATCATATCCACTTCTTCTATTTCATCAGGCTTCGTCATAGTTTTGATACTAGGGTCGGTATTCGCTAGACTCTGCGTAAAAAGAACTATACGTTTCGCTTTCCTCGAGCGAATTTGATGATCTACTATCCACTCTTCCCCCTCTTCCGTTGTTTCAGTTTTTCCGATTTGTTCTACCTCGCTGAATAATTTGTATGACCATCGGGGGACTTTTTTCTTTATTCCAATCGATTTTTTTCGGGTTGTGTTTTCCATGGGAGGAAGTATGGCTGTCTCGTATATTGTTTGAATCCTGAGATCAATTAGGACTTTTTCGAATAAAAATCTCAAAACTTTTTCTGGATCTTCTGAATCAATTCCTCTTTGTTCCGGAAATAAAGAAAGTCCTTTCCAATTTGGTATTGATTCTTCAGCAAATTCATCGATTAAAAGACTCAATTCTCTTGCTACTGATTTTTTATCCAATGTATATATTGTCTCTCCCAATTTATCTTCCAATTTATCGGCCACTTGATGGACCAA